AGTAATTCTCATTCGTTCTATTAATTTCAATTAAACTCGGCCCAATCTTTTACTAAAAGGATTGAGCCGAATAAAATACACAATACAAAAATACTTCTTGTATCTAGAATGAATCCTATGGATCTTTCCGATTGGTATATTTTTTCTATTTAATTTCTATTTTTTGATTTGGAATAGATGTAGTCTAATTAATAATATAGATATAGTCTAATTAATAATTATAGCATTCTAATTGAATATCATAATATAATAGAATGAATTAAATAGAAATAATTTCTATTTTAAAATAAAAAATTAGAATATAAATATTTTTATATTTGTTTTCTCGATTGTATTTTTTTTTTTTCAACATTGACAACAGTGTATCAAACAAATATAATACGATCGTGAATAAAAGGATGGATTGACTCATGTTACATAGATTTTTACTTCGTCAAATAATGGATTCGTTGTATTTAGTTTGTATCAAACAAGAAGTTTTTTCATTGTAATTTAATGTAATATGCAACATTTTTTTAATATTAAAGAATTGTATCTTTTTTTTATTGCGATTGGATATACACATCCTTCTATTTTTTTTATTAGGGTTGCTAACTCAATGGTAGAGTACTCGGCTTTTAAGTGCGACTCCATTTTTTACACATTTCTATGAACTAATTGGTTCATCCATACCATCGGTAGGGTTTGTAAGACCACGACTGATCCAGAAAGGAATGAATGGAAAAAGCAGCATGTCGTATCAATGGTGAATTCTAAAAATTTTTATTGGACCCGGCCCAAATTTTCGTTTGAATTGTTGGCTCGGAACAAATGAATTCAGTTGGGTTTAATTAATAAAAGGATAGAGCTTAGATGCTCCAATTATAGGGAAACAAAAAGCAACGAGCTTTCATTTTTTATTTGAATGATTACCACATCTAATTATACGTTAAAAAAGGATTAGTGCTTGCTGTGGAAAAAGTTTTTCCAACGAATGGATTAAGGATTTTTGTTATGAGTCCTAATTATTAGCTATTCTCCATTATGTTATGGGGTAGCAATAAATGTGTAGAAGAAAGAGTATATTGATAAAGATATTTTTTTCCAAAATCAAAAGAGCGATTGGTCCAAAAAATAAAGGATTTCTAACTAGCTTGTTGTCCTATAACAATTAGATGGAACAAGCGAGCGGAGATAGTCCATTAATGGGTTTTAACTTGTTTTCTAGGTATCTATTCATATTTGTTTTTTTCAATTCTAATATATATAGAATACCTTGTTTTGACTGTATCGCACTATGTATCATTTGATAATCCAATGAATCTCTGATCCGTTGACCAAATAGAATTTCTAAAATGAAGGAATATCAAGTATATTTAGAACGAGCTAGATCTCGCCAACAGGACTTCCTATACCCACTTATTTTTCGGGAGTATATTTATGGACTTGCTTATAGTCATAATTTTAATAGATCCATTTTTGTGGAAAATGTAGGTTCTGACAGTAAATATAGTTTACTAATTGTAAAACGTTTAATTACTCGAATGTATCAACAGAATCATTTAATCATTTCGGGTAATGATTCTAACAAAAATCCATTTTGGGGCTATAATAAGAATTTTTATTCTCAAATAATATCAGAGGGTTTTGCCATCGTCGTGGAAATTCCATTTTTCCTAGAATTAAGCTCTTCCTTAGAGGAGGCAGAAATCATAAAATCTTATAAAAATTTGAGATCAATTCATTCCATTTTTCCCTTTTTGGAGGATAAATTTACATATTTAAATTATGTGTCAGATATACGAATACCATATCCTATCCATCTGGAAATCTTAGTTCAAATCCTTCGATACTGGGTGAAAGATGCCCCTTTTTTTCATTTATTACGATTGTTTCTTTATAATTTTAGTAATTGGAAAAGTTTTATTACTACCAAAAACTCGATTTCTACTTTTTCAAAAAGTAATCCGAGATTATTCTTGTTCCTCTATAATTTTTATGTATGTGAATATGAATCTATCTTCCTTTTTCTACGTAAAAAATCCTCTCATTTACGATTAAAATCTTTTAGCGTTTTTTTTGAACGAATTTTTTTTTATGCAAAAAGAGAACATCTTGTAGAAGTTTTTGCTAAGGATTTTTCGTATACTTTAACATTCTTCAAGGATCCTCTCATTCATTATGTTAGATATCAAGGAAAATGCATTCTGGCTTCAAAGAATTCGCCCTTTTTGATGAATAAATGGAAACATTATTTTATTCATTTATGGCAAGGTTTTTTTTATGTTTGGTCTCAACCAAGAACGATCAATATAAACCAATTATCCGAACATTCATTTCAGCTTTTAGGCTATTTTTTAAATGTGCGGGTAAATCGTTCAGTGGTACGGAGTCAAATGCTGCAAAATACATTTTTAATCGAAATTTTTAGCAAAAAACTTGATATAATAGTTCCAATTATTCCTCTGATTAGATCATTGGCTAAAGCGAAATTTTGTAATGTATTAGGGCATCCTATTAG